TTGTTTTCTATAGGGCATGTCTTGTTTAAAGATTCATACAACGGAACCCCACTTATATTTATTTTGCATTTAGATTCCATTTACATATAGTGTAGATATAGGATGCTCTTACACAAACAAAACTCTCTTACTTTGTCTCGGTTTCTCCCTAAAAACAAAATATAATAAAGTAATTATATACAAATACTAAAATAGTATATAAATATACTCTAACTATAATAGTAATAAATAATACTACTAATATCTATCATATTAGTATAACTATGTTTTTGTTTTTATAGTTTAGTTCATTTTATTTCGAATTTCCAATGGAATTCATATATATTTATATTATATATTTATAATTTATATTCGAATTTCATTTCCATTGGGGTAAAATGACTAGGGATTTCTAGCATATTCTACTTGAAGTATTCTTTTCATTAAAATCCAGGTAGAAAATTAGTTGCTTCTATTGATTCGATAGGAATACATAAACATAATCTAATACATCGAACGATTCTATTCTATTTTATCTCCCTTCTTTGATCCTAGATTTCATCTCTATTTTCCTTACTTTATTGATTTGATTCAATCCGTTGAGTTGCGAGGAACCTTTACATATAACAACTCATATCTTTCTATACCAAAAAAACGAGAAACTTGGAATCTGTACTATACTCGCGGATCCTCTCAGAAATAAAAAGAATCGAGTACTAAAGAAAGACCGCGATTTGGGAAGAACAAATGGGTTGGGTTTCGCTACAAAAGGGGTTTGTTTTGGAGCAAACTTACACTACACAATGAAAGATAGCACAGAGTGATAGAATCAGTCATCAGTGGAATCATAAATGATCTACATAAGATACTTCTAATAGAAAAGAAAGAATCACACATTGTTGAACAATTCGATAGACCAAATCCCAAAACCGACCCAACTCATAGAATACAGAAGAAGGAACATTGATACATTAGGGACCAATTCATTATCTCTGCATTATATTTGAAACAACCAATTTGATTATTGTTCGGCCAAAAACGAATTAGTCGGAGTCGGGGGACTTCTACAAATACAAGACCAACAAAAGAATAGGTACTAGATCCGTGTAACTTAAGTATTGTATTCGACTTGATTGGGTCAGAATGCAGTTTTTAGACAGAATCATGTCATGATTTTCACTTCATAAATTGACTGGGATTGGGTATACCAAAACAAAAATATATCAGTAACTTTTTGATCATGGACAGGAAAAAAGTCATATGTAATTCATCCATGAAGATTAATGAAAAAGGATAGGTATTTTATCCGATATTTTGCAAATAGCGATTGGATCTGTTGGAATGAATTATTGTTTTTATTTTACTGTCCTTATGTATTGACATGGGCATGTGGTAATGCTTTCATTTCTATGGATAAAGGAACCTGTCATGTCAGTCCATAAACAAGTACTGATGAAGAAATGAAAACTATACTAAACTAAAATAGAATGTCTATACAAAAAAAAATGAAATGTGTTAGGGCTATACGGACTCGAACCGTAGACCTTCTCGGTAAAACAGATCAAACTGATTATTATCAAAATGATTCGAACTGTTTCAAAGACCCAACATGCATTTTGTTGCATTGGGCTCTTTCATCAACTGATTAATGTAAAGATCAGTTAGTCCACCATATTTTTTCTTTACAGGAAGATAATAAGATGGCTCCATGTGCTCTGCGATTCATCATTTGTATTCTGATCTAGGAGCAATACCAAAGTGTTTCAAAGAAGGGTTGCCTTGACTTAGGTCTGCCTCCGGCCTAGATCAACCTAAGTTAAATGGAGTCTCTATCGCTCCGCTGCAAGAGTCAAATATGAGACTTCATACACCTTAAAGTTCATAGGACGAAAAGAGGTTCTTTTGAGTCCCTTATACTCATTAGGCCTAGCATTGAATGGGCTGGGTATTTACCTTATCAATTAACAAATCAATTGTGGATTCTATTTGATTTGTCACCTGAATTCGCACTCGAATCGGACCGAACCAAATATTTGTCAGGCTATTGTTCTCTTGTTCCCTCGAATCTATGGAGTAAGACATCGATTTCTCAATAAGATCAATTATGTTCATTGCATAACGGGCTCCTTTGAAAAGCATTGGCGCACGTGTAAACGAGGTGCTCTACCTAACTGAGCTATAGCCCTTGTCATAGATATCTTAACATATAGATAATTTCTTGTCAAGATAGGACCCCACATCATAGCTCTCTGATCCGTTTACTGTTAGCGGATTGGTATTGCTTAGAAATAATATTCCACCTATAATCCCGGAGACGATGGGTCCTTTTTTGTGATGATAAATAACCTACTTAACTCAGTGGTTAGAGTATTGCTTTCATACGGCGGGAGTCATTGGTTCAAATCCAATAGTAGGTAGAACTTATTAGATACCATGGATTCTGGTATCTAATAAGTTTCTCTACCCATCTTCTTTTTTCATTGTATCATCTAAATTTGATTGTGTTCAATCAAAATGTGGTGTAAATTGTGGTGTATAATAAAGAACTTCTTTTGATTATGTTATTGTGAAATAACATTCACAGCCTCTACTCGTGTCCTAGCTCGTCTGAGAGCTAGATTCGCCTCAATTGCCTGTCTCTTACCCTGAGCTCTACTCAAGTTAGCTTCAGCTATTTCAAGAGCTTGTTGAGCTTCTTGCGGATCAATGTCAGTACTCATCTCCGCATCATTTCCTAAAATAGTGATCTCATTATTACTTATTCTAGCGAAACCACCCATCAGAGCCGCCGTTAACCACTGGTCGTTGAGACGTATTCTCAAAAGACCTATATCCACCGCTGTGGCAATAGGAGCGTGGTTTGGTAATACGCCAATTTGGCCACTATTAGTGGATAAAATAATTTCTTTCACTTCTGAATCCCAAATGATTCGATTAGGAGTCAGTACACAAAGATTTAAGGTCATTTCTTCTCCCCTTCTAAGTTCATAGCTTTCGCGGTAGCTTCATCGATGTTACCCACCAAATAAAAGGCCTGCTCAGGAAGACTGTCTAATTCTCCGGAAAGGATCAGTTGAAACCCCCTAACTGTTTCCGCGAGACCAACATATTTTCCCGGAGAACCGGTAAAGACTTCCGCCACGAAGAAGGGTTGTGATAAGAAACGCTCAATTTTTCGTGCTCTTGCTACAGTTAAACGATCTTCTTCGGATAATTCGTCCAACCCCAGGATAGCTATAATGTCCTGAAGTTCTTTGTAACGTTGTAAAGTTTGCTTCACTTTTTGCGCAGTTTCATAATGTTCCTCGCCAACGATCCCAGGTTGTAACATAGTTGACGTTGAATCTAAAGGATCTACTGCTGGATAAATACCTTTGGCAGCTAATCCTCTTGATAGTACGGTAGTAGCATCTAAATGTGCAAATGTCGTGGCAGGAGCGGGGTCGGTCAAATCATCTGCAGGTACATAAACTGCTTGGATCGAAGTTATAGATCCCTCTTTGGTGGAAGTAATTCTTTCTTGCAAAGAACCCATTTCTGTACTAAGGGTGGGTTGATAACCCACTGCGGAGGGCATTCTCCCTAATAAAGCGGATACTTCTGACCCCGCTTGGACAAAACGAAAGATATTGTCGATGAATAGAAGCACGTCTTGTTCATTAACATCCCGGAAATATTCCGCCATGGTTAGTGCAGTCAAACCAACTCTCATACGAGCTCCCGGCGGTTCATTCATTTGACCATAGACTAGAGCTACTTTTGATTCTGCAATATTTTTTTCATTAATCACCCCGGATTCTTTCATTTCCATGTAGAGATCATTTCCTTCACGAGTACGTTCGCCTACTCCGCCAAATACGGATACGCCTCCATGAGCTTTGGCAATGTTGTTGATCAATTCCATGATAAGTACTGTTTTACCCACGCCAGCTCCTCCAAATAGTCCGATTTTTCCTCCACGGCGATACGGAGCTAAAAGATCCACCACTTTAATCCCTGTTTCAAAGATTGATAATTTCGTATCTAACTGTATAAAGGCGGGCGCAGATCTATGAATAGGAGATGTTGTACGAGTATCTACAGGACCTAAATTATCAACAGGCTCTCCAAGAACATTAAAAATTCGCCCGAGAGTAGCTCCGCCGACCGGAACACTTAGAGGAGCTCCCGTGTCAATCACTTCCATCCCTCTCGTCAGACCATCTGTAGCACTCATAGCTACAGCTCTAACTCGATTATTTCCTAATAATTGTTGTACCTCGCAAGTCACATTAATTTGCTGACCAACAGTATCTCGACCTTTAACTACCAAAGCGTTATAAATATTAGGCATCTTGCCCGGGGGAAAAACAACATCCAGTACTGGGCCAATAATTTGAGCGATACGCCCTAGGTTTTTTTCGTCAAGTGCGGAACCCGCAGGACCAGAAGCAGTAGGATTGGTTTTCATAATAAAGTGAAATATGTCGAAATTTTTTTTTTGATTGGAATAGTACATAGTATTGAATCGAAAATAAATGTCCGATAGCAAGTTGATCGGTTAATTCAATAAGAAAGAAATGGGAATTAGCACTCGATTTAGTTGGTACCACCCAACCAACCGAATCAAATTCAATCGTTTACTCATTTAATGAGTCAATTTTCAAGTTCAACCAATTCTTTTTTCAAAAGATCTAGTAGATGAATACGAATTGTGAGTAAGTAAAGTGCGTTTCATTTCTCTATCATTATAGAAAATACCATCTAGACTAGATTAAATTATATTATCTATGGAATTCTAATTCGAACTTGATTTATGATTCATTATTTCATTTCGGGCTGATGTTCTTTATTTTCTTTTATATATATAGCAATAGTGCCTATTTTTTTGTTTTATACCCTTTCCCTTTCATGGATGAATTATGCCTATTTTCACATCTAGGATTTACATATACAACATATATCACTGTCAAGGGGAATTTTTCTTAGTATTTCGATTTTGAGATTCAAAATCAGAAGTGGCTCAATTCAATTATAAACTG